TTTGCCTTTCAGGCGAGACTTCATTGATTAGATCATTGATCAAAGAGCAGAGAGGAGGGAGTTTGTAGTATAAGCGTGCGGCCAGTGACGGCGGGACAGATGAGACTAGGTGCGTAGTTGCCGGAGATGGCGCTTGTAGAGCAAAAGGCGTAGGTGCGGAGCATTACCTGCCGCGGTGAACGATAGCGGAGAGCTATTGCCGTTTTGAAGAGCGCGAGAAATGGTGGCGATTGATTGTTGAATATAGCCGTACAAACAACAAAGAAAGTTCTTTCTGCGCGCGCGGGTTGAACCAAAGAATGAGGGAAGAAAGAAGCAGGCAAAGGCGTGCACTGAAAGGACGTCTGTCTTCCCCTATGGGCGCGCCCAACAGGTGATCTACATCCACCGGCGTTATATTACAATCGGTCCGCAAACGAAGAAGGAAATCTCTATGAAGAACAAGCTGACCTGCGCTTATATATGACAAGCGGTCAAGGTATCAAACTCCTATCGCCTTGAGATTCGTCTCGCCTCTTTGCGCACCTTTCAGGCGAGACTTCATTGCCCTTCAAAACACGCCCTGGTGGTGCATATAGTGATCCGGCAAAGCGGTACGACCACCGCATATGACAAGCGCCTACCCGGATCACCCTTGTACCTGCCCCGGCGGGACATTCTCTGGTCAACGTGGACGACCGATATCCGACGTACTCGTATAGCCACATCCGCAAGTGAGAGTAAGATCATGATCAGTTATAGCGGATATGGAAGCTAATCAGTGCACAGCATTATAAGCGAGCAAAACTTGATGAACAAAGCTTGATTACGAAATGTTGCTTGAATATACCATACCCAATTCTCGCCTGAAAGGTGCGCAAAGAGGCGAGACGAATATGAAGCCTCACGAGCTAACCGCAAAGTTGAGGTTTGTATACGACCGGCCCCGCATACTTGATTACCTACACTTCAACATTCTCTTTTCTAGTATCACATAGATATTTGGAGATAGATTCTCTCTTCCCAATCTTTCTTTCCCTCAAGTCAATACTACAATTCACCGCTGACCAAAGCGCTTGAGTTATCAGCTGATTATAAACGAGTCTTTTGCGCGCTTACTCCTGGACTCAAATTGCGTAGCCCCGGAGCTATATACAAGACCTGCCTCGCTCCTACCGCAAAAGTGTTCTTCAACTCGCAAGCGCGTCAGACGGGAGGTTATGACGATTGGGGGGTCTTATCTCACATAGCTGCCCGGGCGATGATGAGCTCCGCGCCAGGAAAGACCCCTAGAAAGACAGGGCAGTACATGAACTTCAAAATCAAACCTTGTGTCCGACCGATACTCTTTCCTTCTGGAGTCCACAATTCTCTATCAAAGCTCTATTGCTGCAAAAATGTGAGCTAGCTTTTTGATACTACTATAATACAAGCAGGTGGATGATGTCCGGATTTCCAGGTGTCATATGTCATATCAAATGCCGGAGAGCAGTACTACACATCAGGCACCATTTGGCGCAACGCCCCGCCAACGCGGCATTAGTTTGCGGAGGTATTTGATCGAGCTGGATCGGGAGAGTCTCACTGAACATCTTTCCTTTGAAGTCACAAGCCCGCATATGACAAGCGCCTACCCGGATCACCCGCACCTGCCGCCCGCTTTGTAGTATAAGCGTGCAAAGGTCGAGCATAGATGGGTCTGCCGTAGTGGGTTGGCGAGGTTGGCGCAAGGGTGAACCCATGCCATATACGCGCGCGCGCCCAGCGGTTCTTCTGACACCTCAAAAGCGAGTAGGCGAGGATGAAGGTGAAGCTCGGTCAAGTAGGCTTGGATTCTTCCTCTTCGTCTCGCCCCTTTGCGCTTGCCGGGCGAGACTCATTGGGTGCGACTCAACGCGTCTGCAACGTTCCCAGGCTTATACGTCAGCTCGAAGTCAAACGGAGCCAAGAAAACCATCGGGCTTGCTTCACATTCACAGTCAACAAGTTGCAATGCTGCTTGTTGCCACGTTGTCCGTGAACACCTTGAACCTGGAACCCAGCAGGTAGTGCCTCCATACTCGCAGACAGTGCACAACAGCCTGAATCTCCTGATCATGCGAACCGAACCACTGCCATAGCGTGCGTCTTTCTGGAGAACAAGAGAAGTGCAACAATAGAGATTCTGAATCAAAGACAATAGAGGGCAGGACCATAGAGCATACCTATGACGAGTGGAAGTGCGAGAACTCTTCTTTCGTTATTGGTTTTGACACAAACGAAGGAGGGGATGAGTATAGGCAACAGAGGAGGATGGAACGAAGTTGGATATTGACTTCGGTCTACTGCCCTCCGGGCCCGCCCTATCAGGCTTTCCTTTTCCGGGGTGTAGCGGGCAGGGCACACTCGTTCGAGCAACCCTCCGGCAAAGAGAGAAAGAGTTCCTGCTTAGGTCGGCGGCTGGTGGTACTCTTTCATTGATCTCTTCCGCATGATCAGTACGCAGATCACTCATCAATATCCCAAGCAGTCGAAGCAGAAATCCCCGCCCGCCCTACTGTTGACACATTTGACCCGACCCATTCTTGACCTTTGTGGAGGCCAAAGTAGCTACTTCAAAGCGCGATGAATGGCCTTCTTATGCGTGCGTTTGATCTTTTCCGGGCCATCTGCCACAAAGATGATCATCGGAACTTGAACCCTAGGTATCTTCCAAGTCATCCAGTGCATGGGTTGGTTTGGACGGTAGACAAAGCGATGAATCGTCGGACGAATCCCAGATGAGCCCCCGTTTTGTAGCGCTTTGACGACGGTTGTCTCGTAGGTTGTTCCATGCCGATCAATGAACTTCGAGAAGCTGCTACCGAGTCCAAACCGATGGGGTGCGGTGGAAGCCGGGATCCATTGGCCCAGAAGTGAAATGGAAGTATCCGGTCCAGCGGAAGCGACCATTCATTGGACTCGATCAGTTGTCTGACACGAGGGTCTATACCCAGGCCAGAATCGTGGATCACTCTCTCTCCGAAGAGATCGATCAACCTTCCCTGTTCAAGCCAAATATCAACGTTGGATCGTGTGCCCAGATCTGATATACTTTGGAAGCCTACCATCATTCATTCCTGCTCTGATCTCCTTTGTTCTTGTTTTCCCCTGCCTGCCCTTGTCGATTCAAGTACGTCAGATGCGCGCTGCCGCCCCTTTTCTTGCTGGGTCTTGCCCGGGTTGATATGCTTTATGACAAGTTCTATGCGCACTCTTCGGAGCTGAGATCTTTGCTGAGAGAATGAGCTTGTTTTTTTGTCATTTCTTCTGCGCACATTAAGCAGACCGGTGATCTAAGGAACGGAACAAAGTAGATTTGGAAAGTGATTCTACTCATCAAATATAAGCAGTCCGCAATTGTTGCACTTTTGAGTTTCCAGAATAGTGCCGTTTGAATCAACAAGAGATCCTATCTCATTTATGGCCTGTTTAGTTCGTGGAGCAGCATTCAAGAACGAAGAGTTTTCCGCCAGAGGCATCTGGGCTTTTGCCGGGCGAGCATCTTCTTGCAGATTCAGCAGATGGTCAAGCTTTTGACGAAGTGAATGTTCATATGCTTTTTGCTTTTTCTTTTCTTCCTATTCGTCTCGCCCCTTTCCCCGCGCTTGCCGGGCGAGACTCATTGGCATCAGATTTTGAGAAATGTAGTGAAGGTCAGTTCTCTTATAAGCAAACAGAGCTGCGGGTTTTGTTTTTGTTTTTTTCTTCTCCATTCTCAATCGGTTCACTCTGCGGCAACGTGCGTGCGCACTTTTTTCACTTTGGTTGCAGCCACGAACATCAGAGTGCCAGTGACCGGGAGATTCCAGGCTTGTTGAACTACATTGAGGAAGTCGTCCTCGCGAACTCAGAAGTTGCCAGAAGATGAAAGGCTATTTTCAGCTCAACCATTGGATTTCCGTGCGCTTGCAGAAGATAGCATGATGATTCGAAAGACCAAGAGGAGGGGCAAGAGCCTGCAATCGTCATCCAACGAGCAAGAATGGGCGCGCGCCTTGTCTAAGGCGGGGCGGGCAACTACGCGAGCTCAAAAAGGAAGAAGTTGAGATTTCCAAGAATCCCATCTAGTTTGCAAACTACGGCTCCAAGCGCAAAACTGGAATTGCTCCAGGGATGATCGCTTTGCTTTGAGTTCAGCTTGAGTTCACTGTTTCCTTCTCCACTTGCTGCTTTCTGGTTCATCACACCCGGGATTCCCAAACCATGTCAGATCGCATCTGAATAGGATGGGTCCCAGCTTTGGCCATTCTAGGCAGTGATATTGGCCTGTGATCAGAGACTAGAAATGAGATGACAGCCTGATCATTATGCCAGGAGAACCTTCCCTTCATGCTAACTGAATCAGTGACGTCAGCGAACCAGCCAAGACTAGCCAGAAAGACGCCTGAACCTGTTTTCTCTGTTCATCAATGCCGTCAGTGAGTGTCGGGACTTTTGGGTGAGAGGCCCGAGCTCCACGTTTTCCGTCATTGGTTTTTCTTTCTGTTGTCGGTAAGCGCTGGAGATTTGCGGCCGGTGACACTACATACTACGAGAGCTTGATTTCAAACTAGAATACAATGATGCTCTTTCTGCGGATCCGTTTTGACAGGTTTTCGGGCGGGAATGATGACTCATACACTATACGGAAGGCTCTGAAAGAGGAATGAGGCGTGCTATTATATGACGTGTCCTGAGGGCTGGCTTATGAGGATTAGGACATTCTAATGGAGCTTTCAAGGCTATTTTCAAGGAAGACAAGAGTTCGTTCTGGGTAACCAACATCAAGCATAACAGCGCGCGCGCCTTTCTTTTGCTTTCTCACGAAGGTGTCACATTTGCTTTTTGAGTGAACTAGAAGTCCATCAGTCCTAATCATGATTATAGACCGGAGAAGTCTTCCGAGAGTTTCAAACAGAAAGAGAAGTGTGAAAAGAAGCCGCACCGCCATACTACCACATTGGAATCCAGCGATTGGCGCTTTTTCTTCGATGGAGAAAGCCTTGCTCGAGCGCATATCTCTTGTTGTGCTGCTCCCAACAATCTTGAAACCTGAGCAGTTCAATCATCGATCGGAACTACTTGAGTAGTGAGCAGAGGAGGTCGGCTCTATATCTTGGGCAACCATAGAAGAAGCTGGAAGCTATGAACTCCGTGGTTGACGGTCCATGGCAGTGCTGTGGAGATTAGGACTCTGTCCGCTCTCAGGCAGAGAAAATCGGGGAAGACCGTTGAGTCATCTGGAGACATCTGGGATTCATGACTGCTTCATGGCCTGTGGTCTAGACGAGTTGGCTTCCTCTGGGTTGTTGACTTGGTGTAATCAGGCTGATGGGATGAGAAGGATTGATTGCAAGATAGATCGCGTTATGAATAAGAAATCGTAGGTGAATACCTTCCATCATTCCTATGTAGGAGTTGAAGCCAGCGCCCTGCCGTGAGAATTCGTCCCTCATGATTCTTCATCTTCGTCTCGCCTCTTTGCCTTTCAGGCGAGACTTCATTGGGAAAGAAAAAAACCAACTTGTTCCGTTTCATCAATGCTTGGACTATCAACTCACAATTGATGGAAATCGTGGAAAGAGTTTGGAACAACAACATAAGAAGGTACACCAATGTATGTTATAGTCAAAAAGCTTGCTGCTGTTTGTTAAAGAAGCACTCAAGATATGGAACAGGGATGTCTTCGGCAACGTCCAGGATCGGGTGGCAAAGCAAAGGAATAGGTGGTTGAGCTGCAAGAGATGCTCCAGGGAGACCCTTTCAACCAGAACTTGAGAAACCTGGAGAAGGCCGGCCGCCCGTAGCCAATTGCACCAAGACGAGTCATCTCTCATCAAGCATAAGGAGAGGTTCGGCAGAAGGAGAGGTTCCCGCCACACCAACCCTACTCGACCACCCTCGTGACTACCCACTAGCAAGGGTGAACCGGAGGTTGCCGCAAGGGTTGATCCTCCGGCAAGATAGGCGAGCAAGATTAGTGGCATCAAGGTCTCTTGCTCTTATAGTTGCGCGCCATTGGGCAGTCCTTTTTTTCCAAAGCCAGCCTTTCGAGAGAATAGAACCTCAATCCACTTCTTCCTTCTTTCATATACCTCCCCACCAATATACCGAGACAAATGGGAATAACCAAACCACGTCTACAAAATGCCAGTACCATGCAGCTGCTTCAAAGCCAACGTGATGCTCCTTGGTCAGATGACCAAGATATTGGCGAATACCACATATGATTAAGAAAAGAGTACCTATAATGACATGAAAACCATGAAAGCCAGTTGCTGAGAAAAAGGTAGAACCATAAATACTATCCGAAATAGTGAAGGGTGCTTGGTAATATTCCATTCCTTGAAAGCCTGTGAAGACTATCGCCAGTAAAACGGTAGCTACTAAAGCGTAAACTGCCCGTTTTTCCTTCCCCGCGAGGAGGGCATGATGAGCCCAAGTGACGGCAGCTCCAGATGAAGGGAGAATAGGGGTATTAAGAAAAGGGATTTCCCAAGGATCTAAAACCCCAATTCCTTTTGGGGGCCAAATACCTCCGATCTCTACCGTGGGTGCCAAAGAAGAATGAAAAGAAGCCCGAAAAAGAGCAAAAAGGAACATAACCTCCGATACTATGAACAGAATAGAACCATATCGAGGTCCCAATTGTACAGCTTTTGTATGATGTCCTTCCAACGTGGATTCACGTAGAACATCGCGCCACCATACAAACATTGTATATAGGAGTGTGATTAGGCCCAAACTGAGAAGTGTTGCACCCCCTTGAAATGAGTGCATGTACATCACACCTCCAACGGTGGTTGCCAAAGCTCCGAGTGAACTCGAAATAGGCCATGGACTTGGATCTACCAAATGAAAAGAATGCCTCTGAGATTCAATCATCAATCACTTTGTCTCGATTGTATGTCAACCGCCCCTTCACCCCACCCCCTCAAGTTGTATAGAAGGCGCGCGCGCATGTTTTTGGTCTTCTTTTCTTTCGGTATGACAGGGCAAACAAAGAAATAGGAAGGGATGGTTCTTTCATTGTATTTATAGACTATCTATTAGAAAAAGCAAGACTCTCTCTATGCGCCCCATTGTTTGAGAAGAGAATCGTTGGTTTGACCGACGAACTACGTGGGAAAATATCAGAGAGGAGAAAAAAGCATTTCATAAAGGTGAACATAAAGAGGGGAGTTGGTCAGAAACAAATCCGCTTTGAGGCAGCGCACTAGAAGAAAGCAAAAAGTACAGTGCGCCTTCTATGAGCCGACTAGGCGCGGCGCTCAAATACCGATCCTCGAAGATAGGCCAGAGAGAGTTGGATCAAGGAATCGGGAGAGTAGGCGAGTTTGTCATAACGGGTCAAGCCGGTGCCTTCCTCGTTATGCGGGTGATGTCGCCTGGCAGCATAGCTAACACATTCGTCTCGCCTCTTTCCTTTAAGGCGAGACTCATTGGGTCGAGCGCTTCGCACCTCGTGAGAGTGGTCGACCGATTCCCCCTGACAAGGCACCTCTCCTAGCTGATATGATCTTTCGTTCTCGACCAACTCCAGAGCGCTCCGCACCTCTCCTACCGATATAACTAGCAAGGGCGGGCTCCCAGCTAGGCGCATTTGGTGGAACGCTTCGCACCTCTCCCAGCTAGGCGCATTTTGTGCTCCGCACCTCTCCTGCCGTGAGATTACGGACTCACTTTCGTTCTCTCGACCATAGGAAAGAGCGCTCCGAGGTTGGGGGCTCCTGCCGCTTATGTCGGGTGCCCGCGAGACTCACTGAAGTTCTCTCGACCATAGGAAAGAGTGCTCCGCACCTCTCCCGCGGGTCGAGACTCACTTTGTTCTCCTCTCCCGCGGGTCGAGACTCACTTTGTTCTCCTCTCCCGCTGGTCGAGTGCTCCGCACCTTGACTAATGGGCGCGTCATACAACGCCGGTTCAAGCGCGCGCAGAAAGGTTGCCCATTAGGGAACCCCTGCGCCGTTATGCATTATGTTGGTTCAAGCGCGCATCACTCAAGCTTATGTTGGTTTCAGCGAGTCGCTTATACTACAACGCGGGAGGTAGAGGATCAGTCGAAGCAGATCTTCCTTTGTCGGTGGCACTTTCACCGCTATTGCGGTTCAAGGGCGGTTCAAGGGCTGACTCGACATTCATCACTTTCTCATTCAGGCGCTAATTCTGAGTGCCCCTCTTTTTTCGGGATCAAGTGAATAAAGGAGTCTTTGATTTGATACACAAAAGGTCAAGACCCACCCCTTGTTTCAGTCAGAATGAGTCCCCGGGACCCCGGGACATTGGCTTCCGCCAACAGTGAACTCTCCAGGATCGCATCCCGCGCATATTCTACATTATAGCCTGCAACTGATTCAGCTTCCGCTTCTGGGAGATCAGACGGAGCTCGATTAGTTTCTGCTAGACAAGGAATAAGGAACATAACCAATACGGGGAACAGGGGAATACCAAACCATATCTGCTTTTGCGCCATGACAATCTCACTCGAATTACAGGGACCTACACATATTAGTACAGTATACCGGGGTCTCCGGCCAGAACCACACGTGCAAGTTTCCCTGCATGTGGCTCGTCCGTGCTTTTTTTCCAGAGCGCTGCCGGGGGAAAAGAGGGGTGGGGAAAAAGAAAAACAAAGGATCATGCTATTAGCAACGGCTTGAATCCAACGAGTGACAGCGATAGCCCAGCAAAAAGGTGGCGGCGAGATTGATTACTTGATGTGACACTTTGATTAGACTCTTTGAGCGGCAAAGCCCCAACCCAAGAACGCGCGCTATAGTTGCTTGCTAGTTATGCTTGCCGTTATGCTGTTTTTGTTATGTCGCCTTAAGCATAACCCGCATCACTCAAGGGCGGAGTGTGAAGAACATGGCTTGTGGAGAAAAAGGGGCGGGCGTGAGTAGGCCTACCAAACAGATGTTTTTGTCGAAAACCCGCAACTGAAGTGCTTTCATCAAATGATGCATATGGGCTGAGCCCATCCTGACGTAGTGGTCCGGGATATGGGCGACGAGCGGAAGAGATTTGTCAAATGAAATATGCGCACCCGCTTCCTCTGGGGGGCCCGCAGCGACCTCTGACAGTCCGTCCTCTCTCATTTTGCTTTGTCTATATTTGGGAACAGCCATTGGCGCCCGCCCGCACATATGAGACTGCGCTTTTTTCTATTGATGACTCAAAAGTCCTCAGTCAGCCCCTGGCACTATGAAGCAAAGCTTGTCGGTTCAAGCATAACGGCGCAAGGGTTCATCATCGCCTACCAACCATCAAACCAGAGAGCCGCGCCCGCCCCTTTTTTGCTCTTCCCCCTCGTCATATAATATCACGCGCCAGCACCTACAGCCCTTTCCTCTGCCGGGGACTTCCACGAAATGAAAACGGGCGGCATCGTCGTATACTCGACATGTTTTGCCCTGGTGTAGGTACCGGAGTACTCCTATGGCCGATCTGTCACCCATACATTTTGAGCTCCTTTGTATTTGTAGTAGTAGGCCGGACCGCTACTTCTCCAACCTCTCTCCTCCCTCTTTGGAGCTCGTCCATTTATTTGCATGGGGTGATCCCTTGCTCTCACGTTCGAGTGTTTGCTCGTCGTTTAGGCCGGCCGGTTCTGCTAGGGGCAATCGTCTCATTGTCATCACCTCCGGGGTTCTTCGCACCTGGATAGTACCAGGACCCTTGTGCCCCGGACTGCCCGCCCTATGACCCAAAACTCAATTAGAACACTTGCCTTGCGACGAAACGCGGACATTCCTCATGCTGCGGTTCCCTCCGGTCCGTTCCCGGGTTGGGTTAGAGGAACATCCGAGCGATAGCCTTCGCGGATCCAAACGTGCTCACAAGGCGCACAATAAGAATAAGACCAATAGAGACTTCATAAGAGACCATTTGAGCTGCAGATCGTAATGCTCCTAGAAAGGCATATTTCGAATACAGGGAAGTTCAAGTTCCCAACAATCGGCAGTCCCCCCGAACCGTACGAGCACGTCCTTGGTCACTCCCCACCGCGCTTACGGCTCTATACCCCAACCCAACTTGCTCCGGCCCCCGGTCCTCCCGCATGCTCCCCAACAGAAAGAAAGATTCATCAGTTCAAGCACAAAAGAAACCTCACGAAAAAAAAAGGATTCGGCATGCGCCGGCACATTTTTGATAGTGGGAGACCTCGGAGGAGGTGGGGGCAGTGAAGTCGAGCCCACTAGAGATTTTCGCTTTCTCACCCGCTTTCTCACCATATCAAGTTTAGAAAGAGCCTTGTCGGCAGACGGCAGGGCAGGGCCGGCCTGCTTTCGTCTTTGATCTCTCTCTTCTTCGGCGTAGAAGCTTTTGATCTGACAGTGAGAATTTCTTGCTTTCAATGGTCGTCTTCTTGAAAGAGTGAACTCTCGTGACTCTGATCTTGTGTTGATTGTTCTGTAGCTCCTCTTTGGACCGGCATCAGAAAGCGCGCGCGGAAGAAGGTAGTAGAAAACTCAGAGTTCGACGTTGAATAGCTAGAGTTCATTTCTCACCAGTGGCATAAGCAGAGGAGGCATATGCGGTGGGGAGAAAAGCAATTGACCTACGCGCCTTGATATTCGTCTCGCCTCTTTGCGCACCTTTCAGGCGAGACTTCATTGCCTTCTGAGGATCCAATTCAAGTTGAACCCGCAACAAAGCACAGGAACCCGTGACTTTCGTGGGATCAATTGTGGAAAAGAAGGTTCGATTCTCACTCAATATCACTGGATAATCACTTTGGAGTTGACGGGTCGTTTTCAATGGCCTACGGATTTCCTTGGATGCAGGCGAAGAAGGCTTCCGCGTTTGGATCAAGGGCTCCCCTCAAATCCTTCACATCCCGCGCGCCCGGGTAGAGGGGATCATGTTCACCAATTCATGACCCACAATCTTTTGGTCTATTTGAGATTGTTCCTTTTCATCCAAAGATGTGGCTTTTTTGTGGCAGCATGGCAGGTTTTTGTGATTCCGAAAAAAGGCAATCAGAGAAGATCGACTCATTTCCTTGGCTGCTACGAAACATATCGACCGTCGCGTTGCGAAAGGAACGAAAGAATTTCAACCGCCATTCCAGAAAAAGAGGTAGCAATTGTTCTATGAAAAAAAGCAGCGCATACCTCGTGCGCAGATGAATGGATTCTTCTTTCAGAGCCCCCCTTTGAGGGACAAAGGATTTCGGGCGAATGACGGGGATTGAACCCGCGCGTGGTGGATTCACAATCCACTGCCTTGATCCACTTGGCTACATCCGCCCCTACCCCTGCGCACTGGTTTCAGTCTCTATCGGAGATCAGATCCTTTCTGACCAGTCAAAAACATGAGCCACCTATCAGCACCGAGATTGTTTGTTGTGTTTTTTTTGGACTCCGGTTGCCAACCCGCCCAAGTAGAAGCTTCCTGGCAAGAAAACAAAGAGGAAGTGAACGTCATTGATTTGACTCCACGTTCCCATTCTCATATCCGGGCCGGGCGGCTTCTTGATTGAGAAAAGGAAGGCTCGTTTAGTAGACAGCGAGCAAGTAGTAAGCGGGGGCTGACGGGGGGCAAAGAGAGGTTCCCGCCACACCAACCCTACTCGACCACACGTTAGACTACTGGCAGGCACGCAAAAAGCGGTTTGTTTACAGCATCAAGAAGCGGGTGAACCGGAGGCGCGAAGCGCTCGACCACCTTGAGTGATGCTGCCAGGCGACATAACGGGGCACATAACGAGGTGCGAAGCCCACTCTTGAGAGGGTCCGTAAGGTCATATCAGCTAGGAGAGGTGCCTTGCTTGTCATCGGCAGGTGCCTAGAATTGGCACTCTCACGAGGTGAACGAAATGCCACTCTTGAGAGGAGGCGATATAGGCTCGACCGGAGAGAAAGGGTGAACCGCACCGCACTACTCATAGATTGTCTTTTTTTTTGGAAAACCAACCCCTTCTTCTGGGTCAAAGGTCGCCTGAGTATCTGGCCTGACGTCCGGGCGATTGAACAAATGCTCTGATCTTGGCGTCGCGTGCCTGGAGCAAGATAGGAGAGAGTGCCCTTGATCGCCGGAAAAACCCTGGACGAGGTCTCCGGTGGAGTGTGGATTCAGTTGGCAATTCCGAGACCGAGTTTCTCTTCAGTGTTCATTCTGGCTGGAGCTTCCTCTTCGTCTCGCCCCTTTCCCCGCGCTTGCCGGGCGAGACTCATTGGACTGGTGAAGAACAGCTCCTATTGCGATGAGTCTTTTGCAGCTTCACCAACAATGGTGTTTTCCTCCGGCTCAGTTGCACCTCTGCAAAAGCACGCACTCAAAGAAGTAGGTTCGCCTTTGTCAAACTGTCTCCGCCCTCTCCCGCTGGTCTCCCTCTCGTTCTCCTCTCCCGTTGGTCTCCCTCTCGTTCTCCTTGATCCCGTTATGCTTGAATTGCTTAGCGAGCCCCGAAGCGCTTCAACCTTGAGTGATGCTGTTTTTGATGCGACATAACGCATAACGGCGCTTGTCATATGCGGGCGACTGGCGTCATCGATACGGTCCAGTACCAGAGAATGTCCCGCCGGGGCTTCCCAAACTCCACTCGCCGGGCATGGGTTTCAAATCTCCTAGTAGGTCATTCTGCCACACCACAAATGAAGCAGCCCGCTTCAGGATCAAATCAACACGGAGTAGGGAAGGGTTGGTGTGGCCTTGCGCCATGCTGCAGACCCAATGCCCCGGGGGCGGGCTTCCTCTGGCCAGATCACTTCAAGCAAGAAATTCTCACTGTCAGCCAAAGATGCTGGAGCCGGTTGGCTCTCTACATCTTTTTTCATCCTATCTGTGGCATGCGTCGGGGTGGGCAAGAGAAAGAGGGATGATGGAGTCGGGCTCTCCTTATTCATGCCTGATGTGTATGTATAGTCTCAGCATGGGCCGCACCCATCAACCAAACCAAGCAAAATCAGAATGGAAGAATCCACATTCTGGAGTTGATGAAGGGCCGAAATAGGATTCGTCTTGGACTAGTGGGCGGGGCGCGCGCCTCCTTTTCGTCCATCATCAAGGACCGCTTTTTCCTGCTCGGGACGGAGCCTCCCAGTTCACTGTTGGCGTGAATCGCCCTGGCCCGTTATATTACGAGCGGTCGAGTGTATATGCGGCGCAAGGGTCTCCTATTTGTCGTAAACTAGAGCGCCCGCCCAGAAGATGATTCCACTTCATCGAAGATCTGATCAGATGCAAAGCAAAAAGAAACGAGACTGCCCCTTGTAAGCGCGCGCTTTGGTGGAGAGAATGGATTCTTGCGCTGAAAATCTGCCACTGCTTGTTGGCTGGCGTTCCTCTTTTTCCTTAAGACATCCAAACGGTACTCGACCGGCCAAAAAGGATGAAAGCGGCAATGATGTTTGATGGATACAAAATGAGCACCTAATCAAAAAAGACCATATACAGATACAACAAAACGCGCGCGCCCCTTGGCTTATGAAAGATGACGTGAATCGACTGGTGAGAGTGGGTGGCAGTACAGCTGGTCCCATTGAATCGAAAGCAAACATTTTCATTCGTTCCTCACTCCAATTCTCAGCTCCGAGGGGGAGGTGAACCCTTGCGCGCGCCGGGGTAGGTTCAAGGGCGTCGAACCGGCTCACTCCACAGCTTTTCAAGAAGAAGAGAGCGAACTTCCTCCGCGGATATCCAAAATGATGAGACAAATGCGCACCCAACCCACTTTCTGTCACAATATTCAGAAGCGAAAGGGCCGCATCTATTGGCAGCCGTATGGCACGCTTTGATAGGTCAAAAGAACTCGCTTCAACCACGTGTTATGGAGGGCGGCAGCGCCCCGGAAAAAAGCACGGAGCCAGCCAAAGTACTACGTCAAGGAACCTCCGGCACAGTGTTATACTACAAAGCGGGAATGAAAGAGCCCTCCACCATAGCCTTCCACTAGAGCCTTCCACTAGAGCCTTCCACTATAGACAGAGAAGGCGGCTAGTTACAGGCGGCTAGTGACAGGAGCCTCTATAGTGACGGGCTATGGTGGCCGTGTCGAGCGAAAGCGAGTCTCTCCCACCCTTGCGCCTACCCACTAGCAAGGAGGAATTGATGCTCAAGCTCCATATTTGCGCGCCCGCCGATTGGGATGATATGTCGGTGAAAGCTCCCAGAAGACGCCAGATCAGCCCCTCTCTCCCTCGCTTCCTAGGATCAGCCAGAGGCAGTCCAAGCAGCAATTCGACACATTCGAGTTTGCTTCATATTCGTCTCGCCTCTTTGCGCGCCCTTTCAGGCGAGACTGAATTGCAGTAGAGAGACCGCTTCCAGCACTCCAAAAAGAGACAAGCAGCCTTTGAAGGGCAATGAAGTCTCGCCTGAAAGGCAAAGAGGCGAGACGAATATCAAGGCTTTGCGTTTGGTCTTTTTGCCTGATCTGGTCTACTATTAGAGTATAGCAGCGACAAAGCTTGTTGAGGAAAGATTGACATCGACGAGGACTAAGAGGAGGCAATAGCCCACGATACTTCAAGGAGAGGTGCGAAGCACTCTTTCCTATGGTCGAGAGAACGAGAGTGAGTCTCGACTGCGCACAAAGGAGAGGTGCGAAGCACTCTTTCCTATGGACGAGAGAACGAGAGTGAGTCTCTCCTTCCGGAGAGGTGCGAAGCTCTCGACCAGCGGGAGAGGGCTCCGCCCGCCACACCAACCCTGGCTCGACCCGCCCTTGAACCTAGCCCTCGGGGGCAAAGCCCACTTGACTGCGCACAAAGGAGAGGATGTGCTTCGCACCTGTAGCTTCGTCTAGAACCGGGCAACCGTGAGGAATGACTCACCCTAGCCACTATAGTGACCCCACCCCAACTCGCCGCTGAGAAGCACCCTCCATCCATTTCCCCTTTTCCGTGTGCCCAAAAGCCCGCTCGCAATGACATTGAAGGTTGGTTTAGCCCCTCTTTTGTGTGCTGTGCATAGATTCCCTCCTATTCTTCGCACTTTATGGTTCCGCTTTCAAAGGCATACTCTTCATTTGTGAGTCAAGACAACTCTTCATTCATAATAGAAAACATCATCATGGGGAGGCAGGAAAATCTGTGGTGCAAAACACTTCCAACTCAGATGTAGAGACCTTCTCGATCCTTATTGAAAGTGGAGCCAGATTTTGAGAGTTTCATAATTGGGGCGGGAATAGGAAGGAAGCTTGATTCTTCTCCCAGCAAATGTCTTTGTTAGATTATCAGGCAAGCCAGGGAATCTAGTTCCAATCCCGGCACCATTTTGAGAATGATGAAAAAGGGGTTTGTTAGATAAGAGGGGTTAATGACGAATTCAGTGGTTCTAGTGGACATTCAATCCCATATCAGGCAATACCGAGGCTATAGTCATTTTCGGGCATCGGTCCAGCTCCTCATCCCATCTGATATTGGAAAATGCGAGTGAGATCTAGCAAAAGTCTAGTCATTGCCGCTGTTATGACCGACCTAGAATAGCTATCAGAACAAATTGCAACAATCATGTGGGTTTCATTGAACTAACCGCTGAAACTCATATCTAGAGTTGCCCGCTTGCCTGACTAGTTTCATACCTGGCTTTGCCAGAAGGAAAGAGAAAAACGGAGTCCTATAAGTGCTGAAAGAGGAGAAGACCACTCCCCGCTTCTCCCTCTCTATTGACCGTCTGACGCGCGCGCTTCTTTTGCGCGAAAGGAAAATCGACGAATGATCCTGAAGTTGAGAGAAGCTCCTTTAGGCGAGTGAAGATCTGCTATATACAGAGGCTTCAAAAACGGGCAGATGACGGGGCGCGCTAATATGGCGTAAGGACGCTAGCGCCTTGTCTCAGCTGGTATTCAAAACCATCAGTCTGATTTGTCCCCCGAACTGCTAACAAGCTTCAAAAAAGCGGCTTCTGATTGCAGTTGCCGGACGACGCTACAGATCCAAGCAAAGCAAGCTACCAGCGTGGCATCAAAAGGTGACTGACCAAAGGCGCAAGAACGCTACGAATCAGAAAGCTACCGAGGAAGGTGATTGACCCACAATCAACGGGAATCGGATATGAAGATCTAGTCGGCAGATATGACTAAGTTGCGTTGCCGCAAAACCAAATTGGACTACGCCAATTGCCGATCAATAGTGGGATCAATCATAGAGAGACATAACGTCATGTGCAGACAATTGATTGTTGAAGACGGCCTCTTGCATGGAAATTGGCTTGCAATCCCTCATGTGAGATTTTGTCGATAAGATCAATAGCTGATTGATGTGATGTCATGAACATACCAGAACTATCTCGAGAAAGATCAAGGTTCCATGCGCGCGCAAAAGAGGACAGAGATTCTTGATCAGCTTGTATATTGGGCGGGCTAGTCTTCTCATTGTTCACCATCAGTATTGACAGGAACTACCAGTGTTTGGGAAACAAGATTGGATGGACTTTGCATCTTTCTGATTCCTAGAAACTCAACCTTCTTTAATGGATTGGGACAGTCAGTTCTCTCCAGCATCTTCTGGTTCAACGACAGCTAATGCCGGCACTAGCTTGGCTTCCGAAAGTGATGGGAGTGGCAGGGTTTTCTTTCTTATGGCTTATGGATAAGCGGCCCGAAAGAAAGATTCCAAAACCGAGACTGAAAGCGGGCGGCAATGCACTAGAAGAGGGCGACATGATCGTCGCTGTAGAAAACAATCACGGACGCGGATGAAGCATTATGAATAGGGCATGGTCTGAAAGCGCGCGCGATGCGATGGAAGGAGAGTTGGTCCCATCGGGTGCAACCAGAGATTGTGGAACCGCGAAAACTCCGGCTCTCTGAAAGCACGCACATTGAGATTCTTTGCTGGAGTTTGACCAAGTTCAGATTTTGGGTTAATGAAGATACTTCTACTCAAAAAAGCTATGTCTTTGCCGCTATTCGTGACCAATTCACCATATACGAAGTCGGCTGGGATATTCACAATTGTGTTGGAGACACGGGCATCTCCCTTGTAGACTTTTCTTAATCAAGAATGAGCAGGAGTGAGTTGGTGCTTGTCTATAGAGGCAGAAAGCCGCCTTTTTTGGGAGTTGACCATAGACTCCTTCGTGAGACTTTCCATTAATGAGATTCATCTGCCCGCCCTTATGTTTTTCATCAGTTAGCACGCCGGTTCCATTAGTTTAGCTAGTGAGGTCAGTGCGGTCAGTCAGGGATGTATGTATGTATGCGGTCCAGTGAGAGCCCTACTTGTATAGTAAGGGGATCGAACCTTATGCTTGAAGTGGGTAATAGGTTCGGCTTCTAGCGAGAGTGATGACGGTAATCTAGTACAAAAGGGTGGGCTCTCCCCGCAAGGGCTTATCAAGGTGGATCACGGTACGGAAACAAAGATGCCAATTAGAGATCAAATGGAGTTCTTCTGTTCAAGCTGCCAAATTGCGCCAGTATCAATTCCATTGAAAGCCTACCTTTGTCAACTGTCAAAGTGGCTGGTTCGGAAGAGAGAGCTGACTCTTCTATGAAGGCGTCCTCCGCAGTCAGGATACTAGAAGCGAGCTCGAACTACCACTATAGTCAGTAAGCGCGAGTAGAAAGACACCCAAGCTCACCCGAACCCACAACGGTAATCAAGTATGCAGGGCCGTTGCGCGCGTATCAGTGACAAGCCCGCCCAATATACAAATACAAGCTGATCACTTGAAAAGCTAGCTCCAGCAGGTGAGACTTTTGCATCTTGCTGGATGTCGGCGAAAAGACATCCTCGTTTGTGGGAGAGAAGTGCCACATTTCCCGTCCCGCTGTATGGCATGTTTGGTACGCCGGCCGCATTGAGTATAAGGCGAGGTACCCTCCTTGTGGCTTGAGCTCTTGTCTCCCTTTTGATGATGACCCTTGGAAGACGCCTGTCATAGAAGAGTCAGCCCTCTTTCAGATCAAACACTAGGGACTCTGAACTGCCCCGTGGCCCGCTTATACTACAGCACGCCACGCCGTTGCTACTTTTGTTCGGCCCAGTTTGGAAGTCCGCCCCTGAGAGCGAAGTTGGAAGAATCTCTGTTGCCGTATCCGAGGGATATCTCAACTAGCGCAGTCATCAAAATGGGTGGGAATTGATTCGTTTCAGTCTCCGAAGCCCCATGCTCCTTTGGTCGCTGAGTTTGAGGTTTGATTAGCACCTTCGCTGTAGAAGCACCTCTTTCCGACGCTAAGCGCAAAAGGCACTCGAGGGAGTAGTGAGACCAACCAGCACTACCATAGGGCGGGCTCTAGTGGTCAATCCTGCCACCTCAGACTCCTCGCTACGCCCCTCACGTGTCAACAAGCAAGTTGGGTGCTCTTGGTAGGACTCTGTTGCAGGTCTTGACATTGGCTGATCAAAAAGGCATCCGGTCGAGGTGCGGAGCTCTCGACTAGAGGGAGAGGAGAACGAGAGGGAGTCTCGCGGGCACCCGACATAAGCTAAGGAGAGGTGCGAAGCACTCTTTCCTATGGTCGAGAGAACTTCAGTGAGTCTCGACTGCGCACAAAGGAGAGGTGCGAAGCACTCTTTCCTATGGACGAGAGAACGAGAGTGAGTCTCGCTTCAACCGACATAAGCTTGAGCTGGCAGGCGACATAACCCGCATAACGGCGCAAGGGTGAACCGCAATAGCGGTGAAAGTGCTCCGAACGAGAGTGAGTCTCGACCAAATGAGTCTCGCCTTAAAGGAAAGAGGCGAGACGAATGTGTTAGCTATGTTGGTTGCCCGCATAACGAGGAGAGTGCCCCAATGAGTCTCGCCTTAAAGGAAAGAGGCGAGACGAATGTGTTAGCTAAAGACATGACTTTTGAGGTCCCACCATCAATTCTCGAGAAAGGATAGCAGCTCCTTTGTCACGAGCCGGACTCGAACCCGCGCGTCTGGAGAAAAAGATCATCCAGATTGCAACCTCACACTGATCGTGACTTTGGTTACCCGGTTCCCCACGCAGATGTGAGTACGTCCGGGGGCCTCTCTCCCCACTCTCCCCTTCCCCGGAGGAAAAGCGCTCGCCCGCATATGACAAGCGCCTACCCAAGGCTCAAAGCGGTGCCTTCCGCTCTCCTGGGGGGGAGTAGCATACGGACCACAAGGTGCGCCCGGAAGGATTTCATCCACCAGGTTCAATCCCCGTCATTCGCCCGAAATGGGTGGCACCCTTTGTCCCTCTTCGGTCTTCAAGAGGAAATTCATCTGCGCACGAGGTATGCGCTGCTTTTTTTCATAGAACAATTGCTACCTCTTTTTCGCGCTTTGGAATTCGCGTCGCCGGAAGTCAAAAAGAAGTACAAGTCACACTCACTTCCCTACTATCTAGCTCGCCTTGTTGCTAGTACAAATCCTGCTTACTGTCTTTTCTTCTCAAACGCCATTTCCAAGAATGAAACAAAAACTCAGCTTTCTTTGTTTGCCCTGTCATACCGAAAGAAAAGAAGTTCAATTAGAGTTTTGGGTCATAGGGCGGGCATGGGGGAGTTGGCGAAAGAAAAGAGGGAGATGACTTTGATGGGGATTATATGAAACAAGCTCTACCTCAATCGCCCTACTCATAGATGAATGGATCGTTTCCTTTTCACCCGGCTGTTGTTTGTTGGGAATGGGGGTTGGCGCAAGGGCTCATTGGTGAAAGAGCTCATTGGGCGGTTTTTTGATCTTATCTATATGAGATCCACACTTTGACACCTGAGATTCCGTAACGAGTAGATACTGGAGCGAAAGCATAATCGATTTTCTGGTTAAATACATTACAAGATGTTTTTCCATACTTTCCGCATTCAGTTCTAGCTATTTCCGCACCTGATGATCGACCTGAACAACAAAGACGTATCCCCTCTACTCCTTCTCTCCTCCGCGAAGGAAGATCCTTGATTATGTTACTAAAAATGGAACGAAATGATCTTCTTTTGTTCCTCGGTTGAAAAGAGATGTCTTGAGCAATCGGAGAAGCACTTTGATAAACAGATTGGATCTTGACCGACTCAATGGAGGTCTCCGTCTTTGTTCTCTCCGACAAAAAAGATCGCATTTTTTGCACTTCGTGAAAATACAAGCTTAAACCGACATAAGGAATTCTTCTATTTCTCAATATGATCTTTATCATCATCTCCATTCCCTTTATCAATTCTCCGGTACTACCTAGTTCTCTGCATTTTTCTATCAATTCCATGACCTTATCCTTACCCATGAGGTTCCAACATTTTGGACTTAATTGACTCCAGAGGGGTTTCCGGCCCTTGAGAGTAGACCCAACCCCGTCCCTGGGAAAGAAAAAGGTAGCACCGAAAAAAGGAAAGAGCGAGATGGTGGTTTTTGTTGTTCCAGCAATTTTGTGCCTCTTTTTGGCTTGGGCCAAACATTTGTTCTCGTGGGTCGAGCTTTCTACAAAAAAAGCGATACGAGAGCGTATTCGGCTGGAGCCGCCTTTCGCTCTTCCCATCGTAGATGGTGAAGACACGCTATGTGTCAATACCACGAAATGATTGAGAACCACGACGGGGTCAAAATGCATTTTGTTCTTTGTATTCTTCCAGTATTGCATGACCGAAGAATTCAAGGAAAGGCGCACAGTGGGGAGGGTCCTTTTGAGTAGATGACTTCTCGGGCTGTCAGAGCGGGACTGATTTGGTAAAAAGTGACAGAACTTGGTTTTTCTGAGGGCTATCAGGGAGTCCCTATAATTGACAAGAAAAACGTCTTTCGGATGCCTTGATTGCGTGTCTTCCCCGCTGACCCGAAGTTCTTTAGAAGGAGAATTCTTTCTCGATGGTGATCGACCATGGTATCCATAGCGTTGCATTTTTGTCGGCCAAATCTGGATTTCGTTTTGCTTCTCCCTCCGTAACCCCTCCAATTCTGCCCCGGCCCCCCGGCTTATCACGTCGGTGCGTTCTTCCTCTGTACCCTTGCTTGAATGAAGACACCCGATCGGCCCGACTTGACCAAATGCCCACCACTGGCCCTTCTTCTTTCCGGGTGAAGATTTGTCGCGTCGTTTCAGTCGGAGTGGTCTACGGGGAAGAAAGAAAGAAATGAATGTGACTTTGGGAAAATGTAGAAGGAGACACCTACCGAGACGAAAGCCAAAGGTGGAGATCGTAGGTGGGCGTATCGAACCGAAAGAAGATCGAAGATTGACATCTTTATATACGGATTGACCATAATAATAAATAGAGTCAATGGTGACGGGAAGAGCCGCTTCTTTCTTGCGGGGGCTCCCATTCACCAGCGCATTCCCTATATCAGTGCTCTCCGAACCGTGCTGGATAGTCACCCATCACACGGCTCTCAAACCCAACCCGCGGGAAGTCAAAGCGCTTGATCAATTGACAAAAACTCTAGATCAAGCAGCGACGCAGCGGTACTATAGACGCCGGCTAGGAGGGAGCCGCGGACGTTCGGTTCGATTGACAAAAAGAGTTGTAGTGAAGACCATTTGGGCGGGGCGAGAGTGATGGCGCGGTTCGCTCAGATAGTCTTCCCGTTCAGAGTCGTTCTGGTTTGAGAAAGGAGCACTTGCTTATGCTTGAAAACCGGGGCGCCCGCCCTTATATAATAAGAAATAGACGAGAGAAGGCGGCCCCTCAATGGAACTGAGACCGACCATTTTGGTTACGTATCTCTTCCTCTCTCTCCCGTCAGAACTGATGAGGGGCAATGCTCCCCGGCACCTGACGTGGGCCTACCAGCGAAAGGGGGTCGATTGAGGCTCCTTCCCAGCCCTTGACATAAGGCAGCGGGGATGCTGTAGCAGGTACTATGAGCCTTCTGCCCCACGCATCGGAACAGCTCGCGTGGTTCACCGGTTCCACCGAAAACTCTCATTTGTGAAAACGGAGCATAGTGCGGCGCCGAGCGAGAAAGGTGCCACTCTTCTTTTCGCATCGCATGGTTTCTTCACTGATCTGAACTTAGCACTTGTTTTCTTATTGCGGGGCTAGGCGTTCTATGTGAGAGAATTCAGTCAGTCTATCCGAACCAACACTTCTCAGATCAGTCACAGCCTCTCCAGCAGAGCTGGGCTAGGAGCCCTGAATGCGCTAGCGATCGGCACCTCCGGGGAGTGGTTGCCCGGCTTGATCGGCCGGCCTGGTATCCTGCACCTCGCGTTCATGATATCTACATTCCACTGTGCCCCGGTACATTGAATCGAAGCACGCCCACCCAGTGTGCTTCTTTCACGACATGCTCTGGTCCCGGATTTTGTCCTGTGGTCTTCGGGATTCCGAAGAAGTCGTGTCCGTTCCGGACATCTGCAACGTCCTCCCACAGGGGGAAATATAGGCAAAACGGGGTGCGCGGAAAAGCGGCCTACCCGCGCTTGCTTCTTTTCGGGTGGGAGGGGGGCCAACCCCATTCGGTGACTTTCGCGGTCGCCCTCACTGAACCGACTTTGATCTGAACTACGATTCATATCAAGTCTGACCGAAATGACATTTCCTTTTCGTGCCATCAAATCCAAGCGTGCGACTTTCTTTTTCCCCTTTCTTCCCTGTCTAAGATTTGTTCTCGAAGTCAAAGATCTATGTGAGACTAGTGGCATGGCATCATGGGAGCAATTGTGGTTGATGATAGGGTGGGTCTGCCCGCTTCGCGCCTTCCCAAGATGATCAAGAATTCCTGTTTCGATAAGATACTCGCCCCGCTTCGCGCCTTCGCCCGGCCAGCAGCCACTCCTCCCACAATAAATCTGCACTAAGATTGCGGCCGGCCCATAGTTTTGCGCGGAAATACAACCTCAAGATTCATCCAAAGAAATGCGTGTTCGGAGTGACATCTGGTAAGCTCCTGGGCTTCATTGTCAGTCAGCGAGGAATCGAGGTCGACCCACTCAAGGCCAAAGCTATCGCACTAAGAACCCGCAGAACATCAAAGAACTCCGAGGTGGGTAGGCGCAAGGGCGTCTGCAATTCATCCGGAGGTTCATCTCACAACAATCGGAAAGATGCAGCAGGAAGAATACAAACAAGTTGATGAGCTGCTTCAAGCGCGCAGGAAAGGAGTGAGTATGGGACAGCTTTTCGGCGTATAGGATAGGACAGGCGTTCGACGATCTGAATCAATATCTGATGAACCCGCGCGGCTAAGCTCCAGTACCAGACAGGCCATTGCTGCTCTACCTAGCTGTTTTGGAAGATGAAATCGGAGTAGTGCTAGCCCAGCACGACGAAGATGGAAGAACAGAAAAAGCAGTGTCTGACTTGAGTAGGACATTCCTGGACGTAGAAAGAAATGAGACTACTCATGAGAAGCATTGCGGGCGCCTTGGTGTGGGCTTCACGCTGCGGCACTACTTTCTCGCCCATCAGGTGCATTATATCGCAAAGATGGACCCGTTTCAGGCATGCCAAAGAGTCAGCCGTAGAGAAGAACGAAAAGCCAGGGTTGGTATGTTCTATATGACCGACATAAGCGACTGGCGCGTTGGCAACTCTTGTTGAGCGAATTTGATCTCAAGTTCGTGACTCAGAAAGCAATCAAAGCTCAAGCCATCTATGATCAGCTGGCCAAGAAACCGGATTCTCAACCAGTGAGGATTTTCCAGATGAAGAGATCCAATTCTCGCCTGAAAGCGTTCCGCGGGGAAAGGGGCGAGACGAATATGAAGAGGATCAAAGAGGCAAGCGACAATAAGACATGGACATTCTCTTTCGACGGGGCACTAAATTGTCAAGGGGTGGAACAGGAATTGGCATCGCGCAGCACACGCCCGAAGGAGTCGTCATTCCACGAGCCATCAAGCGGCTGGGCCGGCGAGTTCCCTTCCAAGGCTTCTTCCGTATAGTGCAACGTCGCAGAGTACGAGGCTCTTATCCCTTAACCACACATAAGCATCTGGCCCTCGAATTGGGAGCCACCCAGCTCAAGCAGATTGGAGATAGTCAGTTGATCTTGAGACAAATGAAGAACAAGTACAAGACTCTGGCACCAAAGGCTGGAGCTCTACAAAGACATCTTCAGGCAGTTGGCAATTCAAGGCAGTCATCCCAGTGCTATCAGAAACTTTTGTATATTCCACGAGCAGGGAACATGATAGCAGATGCACTGGCCTCCGCGCGCCTCTTCGCTTTCTTTTCCGGAAGGACAAAGGAACCTTGGATAGTGAACCTCAAGCAGGAGATAGAAGATGACAAGGTGAACCGCCTGGAGTCTTGTTTCAACGCACGTCAGGTAGAAGACGACAACCCCTGGTTCTACGACATTCAGAACTACATTGTCGACGCGACCATCATTCCCGACATTGAAGCAATCAGCTTGTATATTTGCCGCTTATACTCAAAAGTGCCGAGGAGGAGTACTCTTCCGAAGGTCATTCACCGGGAGGGAGCTCTGATGTGTCACTTATGAAGAGGCTCAAACCGTGTGAACAGAGATGCACGCTATGGGGAATATACTGTGGAGGTCACATCAATGCCCAGTGAATGTCAAAGATGATTCGTAGACGTGGATACTACTGGCCCACCATGGAGGCTGACTGCGCCGACAAAGCGCATCAAGAGATGCAGCCTGATTCTTTGTCATCTTTGCGGTCAGATCCATGCTCCGGTGCATCCTCCGAACAGCAAGCCACTGTGGCTCCCTGGCCATTCTCGATGTGGGCGCGCGCGCGCGCTTTTGATATAGCTGGTCCGGCTTTTGATATAGTAGGCCTGTCAAACAGAACAAGTTCATCCTGGTAGCAACCGAGTACTTCACCAAGTGGGCAGAGCTTGGTCTAGAAGGGGCGTTTCCAGAAAGAAAAGCCACCCACCTGTGCAGAGTACGTCCCTATAAAGGTGCAGAAATCAGGAAGAACATCTTCTCAAGGTTCATTCCGTTGGATGAAAAAAACCGGGAAAAGCAAATCAGCGTTGTGGACCGGTGATGCGCCAATACAAGACAGGCCATTGCTGCTATCAACTTGGGTCGGGAAAAGAAGCGTGATGTTGTGGAGCTGCTATTGATGCAGGACTGCTTTGCTTGCGTTGAAAAGGGAGGTCAATTAGATCATTATGCTCCTTGACTCCGAATGTCAGCCGCTGCCGGTCAAAAAGAGATGTCCTTGCCGTGGCGATTCTCTTTCGATCTGTCGACTCATTCCTTCCTTCCTCCACTAACAGCGGAAAAGACGTCCCAAGCGGAAATTGGTGCACGCAAGGGAGAGGCTCTTTCGTTGCCAGTGGTGCCTCGGGCTGGAGCCTCGGGCAAGCTGATGATGCTGGCTGTACTGCACTTTGAACAATGCTGCCTGGCAAGGGAGGTTGGCGCAAGGGTTTTGCTCGTTTGACACTGGGCGTTTGTGAGGTATCTGACTATCGCCCGCATGAGATGTAGGAGCCGGTTGGATGCTTGGAGCCCTTATGACCATGGTGAGCTAGTATACACCTTGGTGTATTCTCTTCTCCATATACTCATTACCAACCTTTGCTTCATCTTCGTCTCGCCTCTTTGCCTTTCAGGCGAGACTTCATTGGCCCTCCTTTCTTTCATTTCTTTCTGCACCTTGATGATAGACTTTGGGCTTGTTATGACCCTGCTTCTGTGCTGCGCGTGGACGCTATGTCCAATGCGTGGCGGGAGAATGAATTCCGGGTGGCCCCACTATACGCCATACCCCACTAGACTAATGAGGTGACCCTTGGTCTTTAAAGAATCATCGTGGTCGGCCCAGATTCTGATCAAGCGATTGGTGTCTTGCTTCGCCAAAAGGAAGAAGATTGAGCTTGGCTTGTGCTGCTTTTGGTCGGGTTCACACTTTCTTCACCCAATGAGTCTCGCCCGGCAAGCGCGGGGAAAGGGGCGAGACGAATAGGAAGCATCGGGGAGCTCACCATACTGCTGGAAGAGATCCCGAAACTGCTACAGCTGGAGGCTATCGAGCATGGCTCTGGCGTGCGAGACCGTTTCCTGATATATATGTATACAAGGGAAGGTGGACCCACTGTCCTTGCTAAAGCGAATGGTCCCATCACCGATGTGCGCCTGCCATGCCCGTGACGTGAATAGAAGAGGGGCTCGTGAAAGGAGATCAGATCTTGGCCCTGTTCCAGTTCCCCTACCGGCGTTATATTACGAAGGAACTCCATTCCGAGATGGCGGTCTTGGAGTGTATCCTGGTGTCGGCTGATAGGCGGCCTGACTCTCAAGCTTACTTATAATACAACGAGTCGTTTTCTATGAGTGCGGCCCATGCTGAGACTACACATACACATCAGGCATGATGGTGCGCAACCCGGAGATCAGCTCTTGGCTTACACCATCCGTGGCCTATCCAGCGCGTGCCTTGCCATTCTTTGGCTCTCCCTTCTATACATAACATAGTTTGAGGTGCATTTCCGCCTTCCTGCTCTACCTGCCACGGCTTCCTTGGAGGATCATGTATCAGAGCTTGGATACTGCGATTTTGTCTTTGGATGTCCTTTGGAGGAACACGCTTAGTCAGGCACTGGACGTCGCAACTCTGCACTAATTTGAACGTGCACCTCCAGCTGACGTTCCCGCCTCCTCGCTTAGGTCGCAAAGCGACCTATGCTTGCTGCCTAAGCACGCGGCCGTCCGGTGCTTGGGGAGTTCTATAAAGAGCGGCTGCTCCCTCATTGTTTTTCTTTCCTTATTTGTGCCGGCACTTCTTTCTGAGAGCGGAGCTGCTGCTATTTCAACACATATAAGCATTTTGGGTTCTTTCCTTCGGCAGACGAGGTCAGTTTTCTTTGCTCAAGCTCCATATTTGTTTCTATGCGGCTCACTGATGATGGCGATGCGCAAATGACAGAGTGCCAAGCGCACGCCTAGGGTACAGATTGAAGATGACCCTGTTCTGGAGGAGGTTATGGCCTATGATTCCCTCAACGAAATGAACTCCAAGCCTGACGTCTTCCTCAATGCCGGCGGTAAGGGAAGACTCTCCAGCTTGCTTATAATACAGGTGCTGAAAGGCCAACCAAGATCGGATATCAGCCCGAGCCATAGATCTAGGAAAAGATGCGCAAGGATACTCCTTTGAGTCTCGCCTCACTTTCGTTCTCGACCAACTCCAGAGCGCTCCGCACCTCTCCCCGATTTGAGCGCACGAGGTTGGCGCAAGGGCGGGCTCCCGGCGGCTCTTGAGCGCTGCGCACCTCTCCTACCGATATAACTAGCAAGGGCTCCTAGCGGCTATTGCGAGACTCACTCAAGTTATCCGCCCGCCCTTGATCCTCACCCACGGGTCACCCTTGCGCCGTTATGCGGGTTATGTCGCCTGGCAGCTCAAGCTTATGTCGGTTGAAGCGAGCCTATGTCCTCATCTACTTTGCGTTACCATCAATGACCCTGACAATTTGTCACCTCATCAACGGCAAGCATAACTCAAGCAATCAAGCTTTTTGGCCAAATCCTCATTTCTTGCAACCCAATGAGTCTCGCCCGGCAAGCGCGGGGAAAGGGGCGAGACGAAGAGGAAGAAAAGAAAAGCACCATGTGTATCAGGCCAATTCTCGCCTGAAAGGCAAAGAGGCGAGACGAAGATGAAGACTCATTAGGCATGCACTTGAGAGGTGCCACCTATGTCCTCATCCCCAGAAAGAAAAGGCTCGAAGAGGGCGCGCAAGACGTGACACCTC